GGACTTATTTCGTTTAAATAATTAAATTTCATAATTAAGAACTGGAAATAGTCCTTCTTTTTATTGTTGTTTGAATACAATAACAAGGATTTCATTTTTTGGTTTCAAATCAAATACAAAAAAATAATTTTTTCTATGGTTCGGCGGTGTGGTTCATTGGAACAAAAAAAGGGCCCGGCTGGGTACTGACCAGGCCAGGCCGTGGAAGTGGAAATCAAAAAAGGCCCTGTTGAATGAAATTAAAGAGATATTCTTTGCTTTCTTTTTTTTTCTATTTCGAGTCGAGATATCTCTTTCGAATCCTTTCTTTATTTTAATTTTATAGAAATCGAATTGATGATAAAAGTTGTATCTATTTCTATAATAGAATACAAACGAAAATAAAAAAAAAATCAATCCTATAAACTCTATTTTCTATAAGCTATATAATAAGTTGATTGATATTATATAATCAATTTATTTATATACTAAATATTTCTATAATATAGAAAGTCAAATAATATACTAAAATAATATAGTATTATAGAAAGTAAAGATTGAAAATAAAGTAAAGAGGGTCTTTTTTCAAGCATTATTCTTTTGTAATGTAACATAGTAATTTTTTTTTTCAATTAGGAGAGATGGCTGAGTGGCTTAAAGCGTCGGATTGCTAATCCGGTGTACGAGTTATTCGTACCGAGGGTTCGAATCCCTCTCTTTCCGTTTCCGTCGATGGCTTGGTATCTTTCAAATTCGAATTCGAATTTAGCGACCATTTTTGCTTTTTTGTAATAATAAAAGCTGCGGAATAGATAAAGGAATAGATAAAATCCTAAGAACATTTAATGGATTAAGAATAAAGCAAGGAAAAACTTCTTATTTTTTATTCTTCGCGTCCGGGATTACGTCCTGGATCATTAGATAGGAATCCGAAGATGAAGAGAGAAACAAAGAATATCACTACGGTGTAAACAAAGAGTTTGAGAGTAAGCATTACACAATCTCCAAATCGTTTTTTGGGGGAAAAGGAAAAAGAGAATAGATTCTCCATTTTTATACTACATATCCGATTTTGACACCAAGAAATTAAGTTCTTTTTAGAATTTCTATAAATATTTCAGAAATTAACACAATTAGACTTCCATTTTGTGGTGGGCTCTAATATGGTTTTTCAGTGAAAAAAGGTCAGAATCAGTAAATGCGGGGGGGTAAAAATCGATCCTGGCTCCCCAAGAATTTCATTTTTTGAATTGAGGGTTCGTTCATATTGTAAGACTCATCTGATCTTATCAATTGTTAGAATTTTTTTTCTCGAACTCGAATAAATCATGAATTTTTCTAGGACAGTATTAAAGATCTCATCGAAAACTTACAGCAGCTTGCCAAACAAAGGCTAAGAGAAAAAATAGAACGGGTATTACTGGCATAACATCTACAATTGGATTCAAAAAAGCGTAGGCCTCGGGCAATTTGGCAAATAAAAAACTACTCGAATAAAGGGCAGAATTAAGACAGATATAGATCAAACTCAAAATATTAAGCATAACAAACATTTTGTTCTTGGAGATAATTGTATTTTGATTGAGTTATTAATATGTTATTGATATAAGATAAAACTGAAGAAAAGAAAGTAAGGTAAACAAAAAAAAAATACTTCTTTGAACCGAACCAATCAAAATAAAAATCCTTCAGTTCTCACAAGAGAATAGAAGAAATCATATTTTCATACAATATCTTAATTGAATTCTATGTAATGATCAAGAAATTTGGTTTCATTTTCGATCGACACGTGTCAAAATCTTAACACTAAACCATAATCTAATTTTAGGGATTTGTACTGGAATTGACGAACAACCAATACCAATATTAGTCTTTATTAGTATTGAATCGAACTTGAAATGGGGCGTGGCCAAGTGGTAAGGCAACGGGTTTTGGTCCCGGTATTCGGAGGTTCGAATCCTTCCGTCCCAGAGCGGACAGAATCAAAATGATCTTTTTGATCAACCTTCTTAAGAGTATAATTTTTGATAAAATGTACTTCTTGTTTCTAATTTTGAAAAATTCTTCTCTGAATCAGATCCTTTTTCACAAATTGAATTCAATTCAAATAATACGAAAATGTAACTGAATGCATTTGTGATCCAGGTAAGATGGGAACATCGATCACAAGAGTTTGAATTCACAAAAAAGTTGGATGGGCGTTTTAGCGTATGCCCCTCCCTTTCACTTTCATATTTCAGTTCGTTTCTTAGAAAAGCCTTACGCCCCATATCTAGTTGAATTTTCAAGGATCCATTCGAAATAGAAATCCAAAAGCCTCTATATTTCCTATTGAATTCGGGAGTAAGTTTCTTAAGACTAGGTTAGGTTAAAATAAAAAAAATAGGAAAGGAAACGATGACTTAATCTGGACCCTTTTGGCTTTGTATCTATACAAAATAGTCTAGCATCCCGTAAAATAGGATCTTTTTTTTTATTTACATCCCCCCAGAATGAATTGGGCGTGGGAGTAGATAAGAGTTAGTGAGCAATGGAAGATATCGATTTCAATATCTGTGTCTGTCCAAATCTCATTAACCAATAATCCAGTTCCATACGGAATGGATTTTCTTTGACCCTCATTTTTAGGTATTTTGTCTTTGGTTTTAATGAATAATTGTAAATCGCTGGAAAAGCAATTTAGACGGGGGTGATTCATACATCCTATTTACTTTATTTTCATATTTGCATTTTTGGGAAAGATTCAAGTTCAAGCCCAAGCCAAAGAAACTACGCATAAATTGAGGAAATGCTTATACGCATGGATTGCTATTTTTCTATTTCAGTGATAACGTTCTTTCGTCTTTTTTTTTAAAGATTTGCGAGCCCTTACCTTACTGTTAAATATTTAACATACAATATACATAATTATTTCCAATGAAAATTGTTCAGTCTAATCTGATAGATCTGGAAATCGCCGATTTTTTGCAATTCTGATTTGATCTTTCAGGATTCAGGATGAAAGAATAACAACCTAAATATTCCCTTTCGTTATTCTTTTGTATCCAATCTACGAAAAAAAAAAAAGAAATTTTCGTTTCGATCTATCTATTTGTTTTAAATCATTGATGGTTCCGATTCCGTTCAAGGCGAATATGGATTTCTCTCTCTTATGATAATCAAATACAATCCTTCGTAAAACAGTAAAACTTTAGTCAAATGCAAATGGTCATGCCGAGGGAGGAAATTTTTTCAATTAAATAGTTTTAATGTTTCGTATTGGTCCTTGGTACTCGAAGAAGTGTAAGATTGTTGAATCGATTCTATCGAATCATTTGAAGATGCAACGGGGATTGAAAAAGAATTTAACTGATTTTTTTAGTCGTCTTATTTATAAATAAATAAATATTGCATTCATACAATAAAATAGAGGGTTAATTTGAATTCTTACTGAGGCCTCTTCTTCATAAATTAACTATTCACTTCATATAGACGGAAAAAAAGAAAAAAGACTGTGTATCGGCCGAAGCAATGACTATTCATGATTCCATAATTGAATCAATTACATACCGGTTCCAAACTATAGAAATGTTATGGTAAAACTTCGTTTGAAACGATGTGGTAGAAAGCAACGTGCGACTTGAAGGACATGATCCGCTATGGATTTTTTTACATCCACTGTTTTCGATTTTATATGAATGGGCTCTTGGCTCGACATCCTTTGTTCTGTTCTATTAGAATCCTCATTTTTTGTTGGGTTATAATGTAAATAGTACATGATGGAGCTCGAGTAGAAAGTATTTATTCATTTCTCAGGGGCAAGGATCTAGGGTTAATATCAATCAATAAGTTGGAAAAAACTTCGTAAGTATATTTTCGATATAGAAATCGAAAGGATCTGATTCAAGCAATTTTGAAATCCAAAAGCAAAAGGAAAATTTGTTGGAATTGGGAAAACTCTTTCGATCAAAAGTGTATCATGCAGGAATCAATTGTTCATATAATTCTTTGATAGAAAGAAATCAAAAAAAGGGGTGTGTTGCTGCCATTTTTAAAACATTAAAAATCACCGAAGTAATGTCTAAACCCAATGATTCAAGGCAAAGATAGCGGATCCTGGAACAAGGAAATACCGTTTTCAATTGTCTCAACAATTAGTCAGAATCAAGAATCCAAAAATAGATTCGAAACGAGACAAAAAAGGGGGTTCGAGACCACTCAAAAAAGAAAATCCGTAGGCATTTGCTTTTGGGCTGTTCGAAAGTTATCCAACTTGAGTTATGAGAGTACGAATGCTTTCTTTTTCATTTTCATTTTTGAAAAAGAAAAAAAGAAGAAGCACTTAAATTTCTAATTGATTTGGTTATTTTATAGATCTATTTGACATTCTAATTCTCTACGGAGACAGAACTTCTAATCATTTTTTCTCGAGCCGTACGAGGAGAAAACTTCTTATACGTTTCTAGGGGGGGTATTGTTCATCTATATCTATCCCAATGAGCCGTTTATCGAATCGTTGCAATTGATGTTCGATCCCGAAGAGAAGGAAGAGATCTTCGGAAAGTGGGTTTTTATGATCCGCTAAATAATCAAACCCATTTAAATGTTCCTGCTATTCTATATTTCCTTGACAAGGGCGCTCAACCTACAGGAACTGTTCAGGATATTTCAAAAAAGGTAGGGGTTTTTACAGAACTTAGTCTTAATCACACGAAATTCAATTAAGGCATAGAACAAAAAAAAAAGGTGTGGATGAGTCCTATATAGTTTTGGATAATTTTTTCTTTCCTACCCCCCCCTTTTTTTTGTTCTATTCATACTTATTTATTATTTCGATTTAGAATTCCTACCATAGAATATCATATTCTATAAGTATAAGGACAAAAATCGATTCTCTTGCTAGAATTTTATTGATATAAGATGCATATAAAAAAGATAAAGGAAAAGGAAATACAATGAATTAATTGGATCTGGAAATAGCAAAAATGGAATTACCTGAAACCTGACGAGGGATTAAGCTTGTTTATTTTACTTAATATTCATTGATTGAATAAACCCAAGATTTCTTCCTAGTTTTTTCGGAATTTATTCTTTCAACTACACTTCTTTTCTATCTATTTGTATCTATGTTTATTATCTATGGAATGCAAATTCAGCATCAAGTACTTTTTTTTTTTTTTTAGATTTTTTTTTCAAGTATTTATATTAAGTATTACTAAATTTTTTTATTTATCTAATTCTTTATATATTTTTATTTATTTTATTTTCTATTTCATTTTATTTTGATTTGAATTAAATTAATATTAATAAAGAATTCACTTTTTTTGTTTTCGCCATTGTATTTTTTGTATTATTTTCTCAACCTTCATATTCAACATTCACCGTCATATTGACAAGAGTGTATCGAACAAATATAATTCGATCGTGGATAACTGGAGCTATTTATCTCCGTCCCATAGGTTTTTTTTATGTTCAGAATCGATTATAATTTTTTTTATTAAATTTGTTGCTAGTTTACTATTTTGATTCCGTTGTGCAATTCAATCGCTTTTATTTATTTTTATTCCGATTGTATCTACCCATTCGAATTATTCGGGTTGCTAACTCAACGGTAGAGTACTCGGCTTTTAAGTACGGCTAGCATCTTTTACACATTTCTATGAAGCAAAGGATTCGTCCAGATCTTGGGGAGAGTTTGTAAGACCACGACTGATCCTGAAAGGAATGAATGGAAAAAACAGCATGTCGTATCAATCGAGAATTTGGAGAATATTTTATTCTTATTCAATCGATACAAAACCAAGTTTTAATTCTTGGCGCGGAACAAAAGAAATTGAATTCAAAGTTGGGTCGAATGAATAAATGGATAGAGCCCTAGGGTTCCAATTATCGGGAAACAAAAAGGAACGAGCTTCTGTTCTTAATTTGAATGATTCCCCGATCTAATTAAACGTTAAAAAGATATTAGTTCCTAACGCGGGGAAAGGGTTTCCCATGAGTGGATTATCGATTTATTTAATGAATCCTAAGTATTAGTTAGTCCCTATTATGGGTCAAAGATGAATGTGTAGAAGAAGCAGTATATTGATAAAGATAGTTTTTTCCAAAATCAAAAGAGCGATTGGATTGAAAAAATAAAGGATTTCTAACTTTTATACTATAACAAACATAAACCAATTAAATTATTCAATTAAATGGAAAATGAGAGGATAGAGAATCCGGTGATGAGTCGACTCGTTTTCAAGGTATCCACTTTTTTTTTTACTACAATACTTTGTTTTCGCTGTATCGCACTATGTATCATTTGATCATCCAATAAATCCCTTATCTTCGGTTTCAATCTAATTTCAAATGGAGGAATTTCAAGTATATTTAGAACTAGATAGATCTCAACAACACGACTTCCTATACCCACTTCTTTTTAGGGAGTATATTTATGCACTTGCTGATGATCATGGTTTAAATAGATCGACGATTTCATTGGAAAATGTGGGTTATGAAAATAAATATAGTTCACTAAGTGTGAAAGGGTTAATTACTCGAATGTATCAACCGATTTATTTGAGTATTTTTGTTAATGATTCTAACCAAAATCAATTTTTTGGGCACAACTATAATTTTGATTCTCAAATTCTATCAGAGGTATTTGGAGTCATTGTGGAAATTCCATTTTCCCTAGGACTAGTAGCTTCTTTAGAGGGGAAAGAAATAGAAAAATCTTATAATTTACAATCAATTCATTCAATATTTCCTTTTTTCGAGGACAAATTCTCACATTTAAATTATGTGTTAGATGTACTAATACCCCACCCCATTCGCCCCGAAATCTTGGTTCAACCCCTTCGCTACTGGGTAAAAGATGCCTCCTCTTTACATTTATTACGGTTCTTTCTCCACGAGCATTTTCATTGGAATAGTCTTATTATTCCAAAGAACTCCATTTCCATTTTTTCAAAAAAGAATCCAAGATTCTTATTGTTTCTATATAATTCTCATGTATATGAATATGAATCCATCTTCTTTTTTCTCTGTAACCAATCTTCTCATTTACGATCAACATCCTCTGGAGTCCTCGTTGAGCGAATCTATTTCTATAGAAAAGTCGAACATCTTGTCGAAGTCTTTTCTAATGATTTTCAGGACATCTTATGGTTGTTCAAGGATCCTTTTATGCATTATGTTAGATATCAAGGAAAATCCATTCTGGCTTCAAAAGATACGCCTCTTCTGATGAATAAATGGAAATATTACCTTGTCAATTTATGGCAATGGCATTTTCGCGTGTGGTCTGAACCAGGAAGGGCTCATATAAACCACTTAGACAAGCACTCTATCAACTTTCTGGGCTATCTTTCCAGTGTGCGATTAAATCTTTTGGTGGTACGGAGTCAAATGCTAGAAAATTCATTTATAATAGATAATACTATGAAGAAGGTCGATACAACCGTTCCAATTATTCATCTGATTGGATCATTGACTAAGGCACGGTTTTGTAATGCGTTAGGGCATCCCATCAGTAAGCCGACCTGGGCCGATTTCGCG